TATATATATATTCTTTATAAAAGTGAAGTTGGTTTTATATAAACATATAAAAGAGAGGTAAAAAAAAAGTTTGATTCTTGCTTTTATCTTTATGTTAATTATTAAGATCGTATGAAAATTATTATGAAGGAAAATAAAATTAAAGTTTATCTTAGTTTCAAATTAGGTAAGTTAATAATAATTAATTGAATTTTTGCTCTCAGCGTAAAAGATTAAAATTATGTATGAAAATATGAATTAGTAATAATGTAATATATCTGATTAAAAATATTGTGCCAGCATTCGCGGTTAAACTTTAAGGTAAAATAAAGAAAAGTTAGTATTGTTAGTTATATGGATAATAAATGAATTATAAATATTATTAAGGTGAAATTAATTGTAATTAATTTATAAGTGAAAAAAGAGTAATAGAAGCTAAAAAGTTTTAAAGATAAACTAGGATTAGATACCCTGTTATATTAAAAAGTAAAAAGAAAAGCTGGACTATTAATAGTTATTTCCTTGAAATTTAAAGAATTTGGCGGTAATTTAGTCTTATTAGAGGAACCTGTTTTGTAATCGATAACCCACGAAATATCTTACTTATTAAAAAATAGCTTGTATACCATCATAGAAGATAATTTTGATAAAATAAAATTATTGAAATTAATTTATTAAAAAAATTAGATCAAGGTGCAGCTTATAAATAAGTTAAAATGGGTTACAATAAATTTTATTTATATGAATATAAAATGTAAGGATATTATGGAAGGAGGATTTAATTGTAATTAAAGTTTAATAAGCTATAATGATAGAAGCTCTAAATTATGTACATATCGCCCGTCGCTTTCATAAATTTATGAGATAAGTCGTAACATAGTAGATGTACTGGAAGGTGTATCTAAGATGAAATCAAAGTATATCTAAATTAGTTTGGAATTTCGTTTACATTGAAATTTATTACCGTGCAAATCGGTTTACTTTGATAGATGTATCTTGTTGGGATAGAGTTAAATGGTGGTTAGAAAATGAAAAATAATTTATAATAATAGGGATAAGTAATTTTTAATAAAATTTTAAGATAAACTATAAAATATAAGTACTGAGAAGGAAAGAGCAGAAAATTAAGAGAGGTAAATAAAGGAAATATTTAATATTTGTACCTTGTGTATAATGGAAAATTTATGTAATATAAAATAAAATTGAGATCCCGAAATAAAAATAGTTAATTTTATAACAAAGTTTTTGTAGTATAAAAATTTTTAATATAAAATTAAAGGTGAAATGTTAGAACGAGTTTTTTAATATCTGGTTTTTTAAAAAATAAATTTAATTTAGTTCACATTAAAATAAATAATGAGAAAAAAAAATAGAAAGGATAAGCTTTTTATTAATAGAAAGGAATAGTAGTATAGGCTTAAAAATATATAAACTAAGCTTTAAAGTAGTTATGTTTTAAGTGTGTTTTAACTAAATAATTCACAAAAAAAATAGTACTTTTCTTTAATATTAAAAATTTATTAAAAATAGGAGATAATAAGATAAAATGATTTTATTAGTAGAATAGAAAGTTTAAAAGGTTTTAAAGTAAAATAAAGTGAAGGGGCTAAAATTTAATAAGAATATTGATAAGGAACTCGGCAAATGATTTTCTTGCCTGTTTATCAAAAACATGTCTATTTGGAGTTTTAAGAAGTCTGGCCTGCCCACTGATATAAAATTTTAAGGGCCGCGGTATTATGACCGTGCTAAGGTAGCATAATCATTAGGTTTTTAAATGAGATCTTGTATGAATGGTTGAACAAAGAAAAAACTGTCTTAAATAATAAAATTTGAATTTTACTTTTAAGTGAGAAGGCTTAAATAATTTAAGGGGACGATAAGACCCTATAAAACTTTACATTAAAATTATATTTGGTTGAATTTTTTTAAGTAATAAAGATCTAAAATAAAGATTGTTGTGTTGGGGCGACAAAGGTAGAAATTATAGTAGCTGCCTAAAAAAGAATCATTTCTAGATGAATAAAGTTTATAGATCTTAGTTATAAATTTAAAGATTAAGTTACTTTAGGGATAACAGTGTAATTTTTTTTGAGAGTTCATATCGAAAAAAAAGTTTGTAACCTCGATGTTGAATTAAAATATCTATATAATGAAGCAGTTGTATAAGAGGGTCTGTTCGACCTTTAATTTTTTACATGATTTGAGTTCAAATCGGCGTGAGCCAGATTGGTTTCTATCTCTTAAGAAAAAAGGAATTATTTTAGTACGAAAGGATTAAATAGTTAAAATATTTTTAAAAGTTGGGACTATTTTGGCAGAAAATATGCATTAGATTTAGGATTTAATTATATAGGAAAACTATAAATAGTAAAATAATTAAAGCTAATTATTTTGTGTTGTTAATTAGAATAGTAAATTATTTGTTTTTAATTGTATGTGTGCTAGTGGGGGTAGCTTTTCTAACTTTAATGGAGCGTAAAATCTTAGGTTATATCCAAATTCGTAAGGGGCCTAATAAAGTTGGTTATTTAGGTTTATTACAACCATTTTCTGATGCAGTAAAGTTATTTAGAAAAGAGCAAATAATTCCTGTAATATCAAATTTTTTAGTTTATTATTTATCTCCTATATTAAGTTTGTTTATTTCATTATTTGTATGAGTTGTTATCCCTTATGAGGTTGGTTTATTAAGATTTAATTTAGGTATTCTATTTTTTTTTTGTTGTTTAAGGACTAGTGTATACTTTACAATAGTAGCGGGATGATCTTCTAATTGTAAGTATTCTTTATTAGGGAGTTTGCGAGCTGTAGCCCAAACAATTTCTTATGAGGTTAGGTTGGCATTAATTTTATTATCTTTTATTGTGTTAGTTGGTGGCTTTAATTTTGATTTATTCAATAAATATCAAGAATTTATTTGATTTTCAATAGTTTCGATTCCTTTAATATTAATTTGGTTTAGATCATGTTTAGCTGAATTAAATCGAACTCCTTTTGATTTTTCTGAGGGGGAGTCAGAGTTGGTGTCTGGATTTAATACTGAATATGGAAGAGGAGGGTTTGCTTTAATTTTTATAGCTGAATATGCAAGAATTTTATTTATGAGAGTATTATTTGTTATTATTTTTTTAGGAGGGTGTCCATGTAGGGTTAGATTTTATATAAAGGTTATTTTAATTGCTTTCTCTTTTGTATGAGTTCGTGGGACTTTACCACGGTTACGATATGATAAATTAATATATTTGGCTTGAAAGAGGTATTTACCTGTATCTATTAATTTATTATTTTTTTTTTTAGGGTTTAAAGTTTTATGTTTTGGTTTATATAATTAAATATTTATGGTGTGGGTAAGTATAAAATAATTCTAAAGTAAAAGTAAATTTAAAGTAACGAAAAATAAATCAAGGAGTAGTTTAAAATAAAATTTTAATTTTGGGGATTAAAGATAAATTAGTGATTTCTCTTTGAGTAAAAAGTGTATAAGTCTTAAAAAACTTTAAGGGTGGAACAGAAATGGATAAGACTATGTGTTGGAAAATTTCTATACATTTAATTGGTGGAATATTTATGTTAATTAGTTGTTTAACAATCGGTATATTAGCTTTTTTAAAATTTTGTAGTGGAGTAAGTGAAGTAGTAGAATGAGAGGTGTTAAATTTGAATAGTACTTCATTTGTGTTTACTTTAATTTTTGATTGAATTTCTTTGTTATTTTTGAGTTTTGTTTTTTTAATTTCAGGAAGAGTTCTTTATTATAGGGGGAGATATATAGGAGGGGATAAAAATTTTAATCGATTTATATATTTGGTGATTTTGTTTGTATTTTCTATAGGAGCTATAGTTTTAAGTCCAAACTTAATTAGTATTTTATTAGGTTGAGATGGATTAGGTTTAGTATCTTACGTTTTAGTTATTTATTACCAAAATGAAAAATCAGCAAATGCTGGTATATTAACTGTATTATCTAATCGAGTGGGGGATGTAGCTATTCTTTTGAGAATTGGTTTGATAGTAAAATTAGGAGGTTGAAATTTTTTTTTTTATAGGTATTATTTAATAGATGTAGATTGACTAATTTTTAAGTTGTTAGTCGTTTTAGCTGCAATAACTAAAAGAGCGCAGATTCCATTTTCAGCTTGATTACCTGCTGCAATGGCAGCTCCTACTCCTGTTTCGGCTTTAGTCCACTCGTCAACTTTAGTAACTGCTGGTGTGTATTTAATAATTCGGTTTAGTCCTATGTTTATAACTTCTTGAGTGCAGAGGATATTATTAATTGTTTCATGTCTTACTATGTTCATAGCTGGATTAGGGGCTAATTTTGAATACGATTTAAAGAAAATTATTGCGCTGTCAACGCTTAGGCAGTTAGGAGTTATATTAAGAATTTTAGCTTTAGGTTACCCTGATTTGGCTTTTTTTCATTTACTGAGGCATGCGTTGTTCAAGGCTTTGTTGTTTATATGTGCTGGTGTAGTTATCCATAGTGTAGGAGAGTATCAGGATATTCGTCTTATAGGGTGTTTAATTAAATTTATACCGTTAAGAGTTGTTTATATGACTGTTGCAAATCTTGCATTATGTGGGTTTCCTTTTTTAGCTGGGTTTTATTCTAAAGATATAATTTTAGAAGTGGGATTTATAAGGTTTATAAATTTTATTTCTTTTTTTTTATATGTTTTATCTACTGGTCTCACTGTTAGTTATACAATACGATTGATTTTTTATAGGTTAAGTGGTGATTTCAATTTGAATTTATTAAAAGATGTTAAAGACACTGATAATATTATGACAAGCTCAATAATGTTGTTAGGATTCAGGGCTGTTGTAGGAGGAAGAGCTTTATCTTGAGTGTTATTTCCTGAACCTTATATAATTTGTATAAGAGTGTTGATAAAAAGATTAGTTTTATTAATTAGAATAACTGGAGCTGTGCTAGGGTATCTTTACAATTTATTAAACGTAACTTACGGTTTAATGAGATTAAAAAGGTATTTTTTAGTAGTAATAATAGGTTCAATATGGTTTATACCTTATTTAAGGGCAACTAAAAAAAGAGAGGGAGTTTTAAAAATTGGAGCTAATATAGAAAAAATTGGAGATAAAGGTTGATATGAATATTATGGGCCTCAAGGAATTTATTTAAGATTTAGGAGGATATTTATAATAATAAATTTGTTTCAGATAAATAGAATTAAGGTATTTATAAAAATATTTGTTTTGAGAAGGTTGGTATTGTTGTTTTTGTATATTTATTTATATAATTTATGAAGAATATTACATTGAAGATGTAAAAGAGATATAATATCTATAAATGGTATGGTTGTTGTAAATAAAGAAGTAATTTGATTGGAAATATAGAAATTTCAATAATGTCATTAACAGTGACATGCCTAGATTTTGGCTTCTAATCAAAATTAGAGGCTAATAAAATAGCCAGTGTTTAGGTCGAAACTAAATGCAATTTTCGCTTTCTAATTTATAAAAAATTTAAATAAATTATAATTAGAGAAAAAAGTAATAAAATTGGCTTTATAGTAAAATAATAATATTAGATTGCAAATCTGAAGATGTGTTGAAAACACTAAAGTTTAATATATATATATATATATATAGAATTAAAGTTCTAAATAGTATTAATATCATTATAAAATTAAGGTTAGGGAAAAAAATAACTAAAAGAAGAAATTAAAACATCTTAAAATTTAGGAAAATAAGTAGTGGTTAAGATTTCAGTTTTGAGAGAAACCAATAAACAGGTGAATAAAAGTAAAATATTATAGATTAATATATTAGAAGGAAAGTAAAATTAAAATAATAAGTAAAAGTAATAGAGGGTTGTAAAAAGTGGTTAACAAATAAAAGAAATAAAAATAAAATAATAATAATAAAAGAAAAAGAAAATTATAAATAATTAAAGTTTTTAAAAAAAAATATAAGTATATTTATATCTTTTATAAATTCATAAATTTACATAAGAGGTGGGGGTAAAAATAAAAAGAATATATATATATATATACATTTAATTAATTATATTATTTATTTAATAATATTTTATTTATTAGATAGATATTCTATTTTTATAATTTATTGATTTAAATCAAATAATTTAATATAATTTAAGAATCTATTATTATAGTTTAGCGCCTTTAATTATATTTTTTCAAGGAAAATAATTGTTAAATCATAAATATATATTAATTTTATATTATAATAAAATACATTATATTTATCTTTGCCTATAAAAAGACCTAAACTTAACATGAACTATAAGTATTATGTAAACTGGATATATATAATGATTATAATCTCTAGTTGGTCATATGCCTATATATAGTCATTTGAGCTAAGGAACATTTATTTACTTTATTGTTACTTTCCTTTTTGTAATCTAAATCTATATTTCAACTACATAATTATTGAAGGAAAGATACTAGAGGAAGAGAAATAATTTAGTTTGTCAATAGTTTAAGAATTAATTATAGTAATTTAAAATATTTAGTTGTAAAGATTCAACTAATACAGCGTGGGGTATATTAAACAGAAATTGGTGTGTATTTATTTATAATAGATGTCTTTATACAATTAATGTTTATTAGTTATTAATGATAAAAGTATATAGTAGATATCAAGAATAATTTCAATAACAACTGCTCCTTTCCGTTGAGAGAAAGGTTAGAGCAGTTGTTATTGAAATTATTCTGGGAGTTTCAAGATTTGTTTAAATACATTTAATGTTTTATTTATTGCAAATGGTATAAATGAATTTATTGGAAGTAGATAAATTTTTAATGTTATATAATATTTATTGTAGAGATTCAAAAAGATAAGTGTTTAAGTTTAAATTAATTATATTTTCAGGTTTTATAAAATTTTAGGGTATATATACTATATACAGGAAATAACATTTATGCTTGCTTCAACGAGAGTAGTTCTAATTTTTTTGTGGTAAGGTGGTAAAAGTGGTGTGTTATAGTTAGTGGTGAAAGGGGAGAAGGAAAAAAGATGAAGTAAATGGTGAGAGTAGAATTAGGGTTGAAGGTAAAATAATTCGAAAAAGCGTAATAGGATTATGAAATTAGGAAAAATTAGCTATACAAATTGGTTATAGATTAGAAGGTTAATAATGTAAAAATGGTAGATATAAGTGTTACTAATAGTTTAATTACTTTTGGTTTAATATTTTGTAAGTTTTAAAGTTAGGAAGTTACTACAAAGTTAGTATAATATTTAGGGTAATAAAATATTAAACAATGAGAATAAATATCATTATCAGGTTAGAATAGCAAGTTATTGAAATGTAATATTATGAAAAGAATATTATATGTTGGTGTAAAGGCATAAAAAATTTTGATTTTTTAGGGGATGGTGTGATTCCATTATATATAATATAAGTTTTTCTAATTTTTTTGTGGGTGTAAACTAAGAATGTTATAGTGGTAATTATTAAGAATTATTTCTTTTTAAATGTTTTCAAAACATTCGTTTTATAATAAACTAAACAATCATTTTAATATCTTATCTCATCATATTAAAGTAAGAGGATAAAGTACATAATAAAAGAAATATAAAACAGTAAGGATTTGGCCTGTGATAATATAAGGCGGTTCTACAGGTCGTGCACCAATTCAAGTTAATAGTAAAACAATGTTAATGAAGAGTCAGAATAGAATTTGGTTTAAAGGATAAAAAGTTAAGCTTCGAAATTTTGATGAATGAATTAAAGGAACAATTATAAGAATTAATACAGAGGCAACTAATGCGATTACTCCTCCTAGTTTATTAGGAATAGAACGTAAAATTGCGTAAGCAAATAAAAAATATCATTCAGGTTGGATATGTGCGGGTGTAACTAAGGGATTAGCTGGGATAAAATTGTCTGGATCTCTTAAAAGATAAGGCGAAAATAAGGAAAGAAGTAGAAGTAAAATTGTTATTATAATAAATCCAACAATATCTTTAAATGTAAAGTAAGGATGGAAAGGTACTTTGTCTGTTTGACTTGAAATTCCTAATGGATTATTTGCACCTCTGTTGTGAAGGAATATAATATGAATTATAGAAAATGCTGAAATGATAAATGGTAAAAGAAAATGAAAGGCGAAAAATCGTGTTAAAGTAGCGTTATCAACTGAAAATCCACCTCAAATTCATTGTACTAAAGTAGTTCCGATGAAAGGAATAGCTGAAAAAAGATTTGTAATAACTGTCGCTCCTCAAAAAGATATTTGTCCTCATGGGAGTACATAACCTAAAAAAGCGGTTGCTATAAGTATAAGTAGAATTACAACTCCTACTATTCAAGTATGGAAAAGTGTGTATGAGGCATAAAATAAGCCACGTTCAATATGAATATAAAGACAAATAAAGAAAAATGAAGCGCCATTGGCGTGTATGGTTCGTAAAATTCATCCGTAGTTAACTTCCCGACAAATATGTGAAACTCTCGAGAATGCTAATTCAATATGTGGGATATAGTGTATAGATAGGAATAAACCTGTAGCAATTTGAATGATTAAACATAAACCTAAAAGGGATCCAAAGTTTCAAAAAGTAGAAATATTTCTAGGTAGTGGTATATCAATTAATGCTCTATTAAAGATTTTAAATAATGGGTGAAGTTTTCGTATAGGAGACACCATTAGTTTATTAATCGAAGTGGTCTTTTTACTAGGTTTGTAATTTTAACTACTACAATAAGTGTAAATAAAAGATAAAGAATAATTATAATTGTAAAGTAAAGGGATGGATAATTGAAGATTCATCTTATAAAAAATTGAGTTGAGATTAAAGGAAGGATTGAAGATGTAGATAAGTTTGATAAGTTTGGAATTAAAATCAAATCTAAAGATATATAAAAAGTTATTATAATGATTATGAAAGTTATTATAATTAATATTATTGATAAAGAAAAAGAGAATTTTTCGTTTGATGCTAGGGAGGCTACGTAAATAAATAAAACTAGAAGACCTCCTAAGAAAATTAAAAATAAAATATATGAAAATCAGAATGAGAAAGTAAAAAATCCTACAAAAATAGAGATAATAATGGTTTGAACCAAAAGAGTGAGGCCTATAGAGAGTGGATGATTTAAGAAGGTAAAGAGTAACGATAAAATTATAATAGTAGAGGTAAAGATTATAGAAATACCAAAATAATAAAAATTTTGGTGTTTTGAGAAAAAAAAATTCATTTTTGGTTTACAAGACCAAAGTTTTATTTAAACTACCAAAACTAATGATAAGTTTAAGTTTTGTTTGAGTGTTTAGATCTTTAACAATGGTTTTTTGTGGTTTGTGGAGGTTTGCTAAAAGTCATAAACATATATTAAATTCTTTGTTGAGATTAGAGTTTATAATACTTGGAGTGTTTAGTTTGATAGTTTTAGAGGTAGCTAGAGTAGGGAGAGAAATATATTTTGTTTTGTTTTTTTTAACATTAGTTGCTTGTGAGGGGGCTCTTGGTTTATCTCTTTTAGTATTTGTGGTTCGTAGACATGGAAGAGATTATCTAAGAGTATTTAATGTATTAGAATGTTAAAGTTTTTTTTACCTTTGGTATTGTTGATAAAATTTAACCGGGAGTGAAAAAGAGTCCAATTAGGTTTAAGTTTTGCAGGTTTTGTTTTAGGATTATGTTGTTTTCATGATTTTTATGTATACAATATAGGATACACGGTAAGTATAGATTATTTAAGTTATGTTATAATTTATTTAAGAATTTGAATTATAATTTTGGTTTTGTTAGCTAGAGAAAAAGTAAAAAGTTTAGAAAATTTTAGTTCTAGATTTATTATGGTAAATTTAATTTTATTAATTTCTCTTATAATTACATTTTCTTCAATAGATTATTTAATATTTTATATTAGGTTTGAAATATCTTTAATTCCTACTTTAATTTTAATTTTAGGTTGAGGGTACCAACCTGAACGTATCCAAGCAGGAGTTTATATGCTTTTTTATACTTTAACATTATCTTTGCCTTTATTAATGTGTTTATTAAATATTTACATGTCAAGAGGAAGGTTAATCATAGGAGTAAGAGAAATTTATAAAGGGATAAATATATTAAATATTTGGTATTTTTTTGTAGTTTTAGCTTTTTTAGTAAAATTACCTATGTATATATTTCATTTATGACTGCCTAAAGCTCATGTAGAAGCTCCGGTAGCAGGATCAATAATTTTAGCAGGTGTATTGTTAAAATTAGGTGGGTATGGTTTATTTCGGGTGTTAGGAATATTTTCTTTTATCAGGTTTAGTTTTACTTGGGTATGAATAAGAATTGGTTTAATAGGAGGTGTTATGATTAGTATATTATGTTTGCGGCAAGTAGATATAAAGTCTTTAGTAGCTTATTCTTCAGTTGCTCATATGAGATTAGTAATGTGCGGCTTAATAATTTTTAGGTGGTGGGGGTTTGTAGGGGCAGTGGTTGTTATAATTGGACATGGTTTATGTTCTTCGGGTCTCTTTAGGTTAGTAAATATAGTTTATGAACGTTTAAGGAGGCGGAGGCTTGTTATTAGAAAAGGTATATTAAGTTTTATACCTAGAATGGCTATGTGGTGATTTTTATTAAGAATTAGGAATATAGCTGCCCCTCCTTCTTTAAATTTAGTAGGTGAAATTAGTCTTATTATTAGAATAATTAGCTGAAGAAAAATTTCTATAATTGGGATTAGTTTAATTTCTTTTTTTAGGGCTGCTTATACTTTATATATATATAGGTTGAGACAACATGGGATTTTTTTTAGTTCTTTGTATTCTTGTTGTTCTGGAAAAGTTCGTGAATATTTAGTGTTGTTTTTACATTGAATACCTTTAAATATTTTAATTTTAAATACTAGGCTAATCACTAGAGTTTGTTAATACATAATAATTAATGTAGAATAGAATTAAAAAAATATAAAGGAAATAAATAATATAGTTAAAATCCAGATAATTTAAAAAAAATGTTAGTTTGTGGAGCTAAAAATATATAAGTGTATTCTGGATACACGCTAATATATTAAATAAAGAAATAATATTTTAGAAAATAAATTTCAGCTTTACAATGAAAAAAAAATGTAATATGTTAATTATACTATAAAAATTCATAGGATGATTACGGAATTTAACCGCTCTAAGAAAAATTAGAAGTTCCTGTTGTTGTCGTTGGATCCTTTAAATAGGCGTTAAAACAAAGTATCTATATAGTGATACATTTATGTTATAGTTTCTATTTAATAGGAAAGTAAGGATTAAGGAATAATAAATAGGTTAGATATTATAGGTATAAAACTAGTATAAAAACTACTTGTAAGTGTAAATTATATATTATAAAATTGACTATAGTTTCTATTCAGACCAATCTAAAGCTCTTTTATATCATTCATAATATAATCCTAATAGAAAAATAAAAAGAAAAAATGAGGTTGTTGTTAATCATGAAAAAGTATGAGTTAAGTTTATAATTACGGAAATAGGGAGTAAAAGTGCGATTTCTATATTAAAAATTAAGAAAATTAAGGCAATAATAAAAATCGTAAAGAAAAGGGTAGACGTGCGGAGCCTTTAAGGTCAAATCTACACTTCTAAGGGGATATTTTTCTCGGTAAAATATAGTGTTTTGTGATTAAAGAGGCTAATAATAAAATAACTAAGGTAATAATAAAAGTTAAAATTATAATGAATAATATAATTCAGATTATTTTTTCTAGTAATAGATTTTTTGATTAGGAATCAAATATACTTGTTATATTAAGAAAGTTAACCATCTCATCAGTAGATAAAGATATAAAGGAATAATTACACTACATCAACGAAATGTCAGTATCATACTGCGGCTTCAAAGCCTATGTGGTGTTTAGAAGAAAAGTGAAAGTTGAATAACCGAAATAAATAAGTTGATAAAAATGTTGTTCCAAATAATAACGTAAAGACCATGGAAACCAGTTGTTACAAAAAACGTAGAATCAAATACAGAGTTAGCAATGGAAAATAATGCTTCAAAGTATTCAAAAGCTTGAAGTAAGGTAAAGTAAATTCCAAGAAGGATGGTTAAACTTAAACTTTGGATTGCTTAGGTATGGTTGGATTCTATAATAACATGATGAGCTCATGTGACGGTTGCTCCAGAGGAAAGTAAAATAGTTGTATTAAGAAGAGGAATTTGAAATGGGTTGAATGGGTTAATATTAATGGTGGTTCAAGAGGAAGGTTAATCACAGAAGTAAGAGAAATTTATAAAGGGATAAATATATTAAATATTTGGTATTTTTTTGTAGTTTTAGCCTTTTAGTAAAATTACCTATGTGTGTATTCCATTTATGATTGCCTAGAGTTCATGTAGAAGCTCCTGTAGTAGGATCAATAATTTTAGCAGGTGTATTGTTGAAATTAGGCAGGTATGGTTTATTTCGGGTGTTAGGAATATTTTCTTTTATCAGGTTTAGTTTTACTTGGGTATAAATAAGAATTGGTTTAATAGGAGGTGTAATGATTAGTATATTATGTTTTCGGCAAGTGATATAAAGTCTTTAGTAGTTTATTCTTCAGTTGCTCATATGAGATTAGTAATGCGCGGCTTAATAATTTTTAGGTGGTGGGGGTTTGTAGGGGCAGTGGTTGTTATAATTGGATACGGTTTATGTTTTTTAGGACTCTTTAGGTTAATAAATATAGTTTATGAACGTTTAAGGAGGCGGGGTTTGTTATTAGAAAAGGTATATTAAATTTTATACCTAGAATGGCTATGTGGTGATTTTTATTAAGAATTAGGAATATAGCTACCCCCTTTTTTTTTCTTCTTTAAATTTAGTAGGTGAAATTAGTTTTTCTATTAAAATAATTAGCTGAAGAAAAATTTCTATAATTGGGATTAGTTTAATTTCTTTTTTAGAGCTGCTTATACTTTATATATATATATATATATATATATATATAGGTTGAGACAACATGGGATTTTTTAGTTCTTTATACTCTTGTTGTTCTGGAAAAGTTCGTGAATATTTAGTGTTTTTTACATTGAATACCTAAAATATTTTAATTTTAAATACTAGGCTGATCACTAGAGTTTGTTTATACACAATAACTAATGTAGAATAGAATTAAAAAAAATATAAAGGAAATAAATAATATAGTTAAAATCCAGATAATTTTAAAAAAATGTAGTTTGTGGAGCTAAAATATAAGTGTATTTTGGGTATATATTAATATATTAAATAAAGAAATGGTATTTTTAGAAAATAAATTTCAGCTTTACAATGAAAATGTAATATGTTAATTACACTATAAAAATTCATAGGATAATAACGGAATTTAACCGCTCTAAGAAAATTAGAAGTTTCCTGTTGTTGTCGTTGAATCCTTTAAATAGGCGTTAAAGCAAAGTATCTATATAGTGATACATTTATGTTATAGTTTCTATTTTATAGGAAAAGTAAGGATTAATGGATAACAAATAGGTTAGATACTATAGGTACGAAACTAGTATAAAAACTACTTGTAAGTGCAAATTACATATCATAAAATTGACTATAGCTTCTATTCAGATCAATCTAAAGCTCTTTTATATCATTCATAATATAATCCCAATAGTAAAATAAAAAGAAAAAATGAGGTTGTTGTTAATCATGAAAAAATATGAGTTAAGTTTATAATTATGGAAATAGGGAGTAAAAGTGCGATTTCTACATCAAAAATTAAGAAAATTAAGGCAATAATAAAAAATCGTAAAGAAAAGGGTAGACGTGCGGAGCCTTTAGGGTCAAATCCACACTCATAAGGGGATATTTTTTCTCGGTCAAATATAGTGTTTTTTGCGATTAAAGAGGCTAACAATAAAATAACTAAGGTAATAATAAAAGTTAAAATTCTAATGAATAATATAATTCAGATTACTTTCTCTAGTAATAGACTTTTTGATTGGAAATCAAATATACTTGTTATATTAAGAAAGTTAACCACCTCATCAGTAGATAAAGATATAAAGGAATAATCACACTACATCAACGAAATGTCAGTATCATGCTGCGGCTTCAAAGCCTACGTGGTGTTTAGAAGAAAAGTGAAAGTTGAATAACCGAAATAAACAAGTTGATAAAAATGTTGTTCCAATAATAACGTGAAGACCATGAAAACCAGTTGCTACAAAAAACGTAGAACCAAATACAGAGTCAGCAATGGAGAATGATGCTTCAAAGTATTCAAAAGCTTGGAGTAAGGTAAAGTAAATTCCAAGAAGGATAGTTAAACTTAAACTTTGGATTGCTTGGGTATGGTTGGATTCTATAATAGCATGATGAGCTCATGTGACGGTTGCTCCAGAGGAAAGTAAAATAGTTGTATTAAGGAGAGGAATTTGAAATGGGTTGAATGGATTAATACCTAATGGTGGTCAATATATACCAATTTCTACAGTTGGAGATAATCTTCTGTGAAAAAAGGCTCAAAAGAAGGAAAAGAAAAATAAAATTTCAGATAAAATAAATAAGATTATACCTCATCGAATACCAGTTATTACTATTGAAGTATGTAAACCTTGATAGGTACCTTCTCGAGTGATATCTCGTCATCATTGGATTATAGTAAGTAAAATTACGATAAATCTTAGGATTAATAAATTAATATTATATTGATGGAATCATTTTACTAAACCTGTTGTTAGTATTATTGCGCTGACGGAGCCAGTAAGAGGTCAAGGGCTGATATCAACTAAATGGTAAGGGTGGTGGCTATGTAATGATGTCATTAGTTAATTTCTCTTGTATAAAGAGTTCTTAGAATTGTAAATACATATGATTGGATAATTGCTACGGCAGATTCTAGGATTAAAAGTAAAATTTGAGAAATTATAAGGATGAATAAAATTGAAAGTGATAAAGAAGGTCCTGTATTTCCAAGAAGTGTTAATAACAAATGTCCAGCAATTATATTGGCTGCAAGTCGTACAGCAAGGGTACCAGGTCGAATAATATTTCTAATAGTTTCAATTAAGACTATAAAAGGTATAAGAAGTGGGGGGGTTCTTTGAGGAACAAGGTGAGCAAATATATGTTGAGTGTGATTGATTCACCCAAAAATTATAAGTGTTACTCATAAAGGTAAAGATAAGGATAAAGTTAAGACTAGGTGGCTTGAGCTTGTGAATAAGTATGGAAAAAGCCCTAGGGAGTTGTTGAAAATAATAAGGGTGAATAGACTAATAAAAAATAATGAGGTACCTGTATGTGAGGAGGTTAACAATGTTTTAAATTCATTATGAAGGGTTAGAGTAATTTTTCTTCATGTTAATGACCAACGGGAAGGGGAGATTCAGTAAATAAAGGGAATAAATATTAAACCTAGAAAAGTTGAAAATCAGTTAATCGATAAATTGATAATTCTTGAAGATGGTTCAAAAATAGAAAATAAGTTAGTTATAATTTTCAGGATTTTGGGGGGTTAAAGTGGGTGTAAATTGTTGAAGTTAATGTAGAGGTTGGTTTAAAAAAATAGTTTAAAGAAAGAAATAAAAATAAAATAAATAAAAAAAATAAGAAAAGAAGTAATCATAATATTGGTGCTATTTGAGGCATTTAGAAGTGTCTAGAAGACTATTTATATATGACAAACATATGTTATAAAATTAACTAACTTCCGGTCACTAGAAGTGTATTACTATAATAGGTTTAAAAGACCTACACTTATATTTTCAGCCATCTAATGGTTAAAAAGTTAGATTGAAGAAGAAATTCAATTTAAGAATGAGTTAGTAGAAATTCTTTCAATTACAATTGGCATAAATCTGTGATTAGCTCCACAAATTTCAGAACATTGCCCGAAAAATAATCCTGGTCGGTTAATAAGAAATCTTACTTGGTTAAGGCGGCCTGGGATAGCATCTGCTTTAATTCCTAGGGATGGGATAGTTCAAGAATGGATTACGTCAGTAGCTCTAATAAGTATACGGATTTGGGTATTAAATGGTAGGATTGTTCGATTATCCACATCTAATAGACGGAATCTTGAAAGATCAAGGTCGTTATATGGGGTTATATATGAATCAAATTCTAAATGAAGAAAGTCTGAATACTCATATCTTCAATATCATTGGTGACCTATTGTTTTCAAAGTAACTGAAGGGTTATTAATTTCATCTAGTAAGTATAAAAGACGAAGTGATGGAAGGGCAATAAAGATTAAAATGATTGCTGGAATTGTTGTTCAAATTACTTCAATGGTTTGGTTTTGAAGCATAAATCGATTAATAAAAAAATTGGAAAAAAGGGTTAATAATATGAAACCTACGAAGGTTAGAATAAGAATAATAATTAGTATAATGTGATCATGAAAGAAGATTAATTGTTCTATTAAAGGGGATGCTCTATCTTGAAGGTTTAAATACGCTCAGGTTGCCATTAATAGAGTGGGTCTTCTAAAAGAAGTAAACTTCCTAGTAGGAGCTTAAATCCTACACATCTTTCTGTCATTTTAGATTAATTATTAATTAAAGGAATTTCTATATAAGAGTGGTCAGCTGGAGGATAATTATGGTTTCATTCAATTGAAGAAGATATGAAGGGGATAAAAATAATTGGTCGATTAAGGTATAAAGCTTCTCAAACAATAAACACAAATCTTAAGGCAGCTACAAATGAGATTATAGAACCTAAAGATGAAATAATGTTTCATGAAGTATAAGCATCTGGGTAATCTGAGTATCGGCGTGGTATACCATTTAAGCCAAGAAAGTGTTGAGGAAAGAAGGTTATATTTACTCCAATAAATATAACGAGAAAATGGATTTTTAGCCATTTAGAGTTTAATGCCACACCTGTAAAAAGCGAGAATCAATGAGTAATACCTCCAAAAATTCCAAATACAGCTCCTATAGAAAGTACATAATGGAAGTGTGCTACAACATAATAGGTGTCATGAAGTAAAATGTCAATAGAAGAGTTTGCTAAAACTACTCCTGTTAAACCTCCTACAGTAAATAAGAAAATAAATCCTAATGCCCATAATAAAGAAGGACTAAAATTAATTTGTGTCCCATGAAGAGTTCTTAGTCATCTGAAAATTTTAATTCCTGTGGGAACAGCAATGATTATGGTTGCAGAAGTAAAATAAGCTCGTGTATCAACGTCTATACCAACTGTGAATATATGGTGAGCTCATACTACAAATCCTAAAATTCCAATAGCAGCTATGGCGTAAATTATTCCTAGTGCTCCAAATGATTCTTTTTTACCAGATTCTTGGCTTACAATATGAGAAATTATACCGAAAGCTGGTAAAATTAGAATATAAACTTCTGGATGACCAAAAAATCAGAATAAGTGTTGATATAAAATAGGGTCTCCTCCTCCTGCTGGGTCAAAGAAGGAAGTGTTCAGATTACGATCTGTTAAGAGTATTGTAATAGCACCAGCAAGGACTGGTAAAGAAAGGAGAAGTAAAATTACTGTAATGAAGATAGCTCAAACAAATAAAGGTATTTGGTCTATAGTTATACCATAAGAACGTATATTAATAACAGTGGTTATGAAATTTACAGCACCTAAAATTGAGGATACACCTGCAAGGTGAAGAGAAAAGATTCCTATATCAACGGAGGCTCCTGCGTGGGCAATAGCTGCAGCTAGTGGAGGATACACAGTTCATCCTGTTCCAATTCCTCTTTCAACTATTCCTCTTATTAAAAGGAGAGTTAGGGAAGGAGGGAGAAGTCAAAATCTTATGTTGTTTATACGAGGAAAAGCTATATCAGGGGCTCCTAATATTAAAGGTAAAAGTCAATTACCAAATCCTCCAATTATAATTGGTATAACTATAAAGAAAATTATAACGAAAGCGTGAGCAGTTACGATCACATTATAAATTTGATCATTTCCAATTAAGGTTCCAGGTTGTCTTAATTCAGCACGAATAAGCAAACTAAGAGATGTACCAATTATACCAGCTCAAGCTCCTAAAATAAAATATAAAGTACCAATGTCTTTATGGTTTGTTGAAAAAATTCATCGTTGCATAATAAAGTGGCTGAGTTGTAGGCGGTGAATTGTAAATTCATTGACGAGAGAAATCTTCTTTATTAACAAAGTTATAAAGATTACAATTAGGATTTAAAAATAATAATTTATTGGAAACTTTGAAGGTTTCTAGTTTAAATAACTTAAAATCCTAGAATAATAAAAATAGAAATGGGGTTAGTAAACCAATGAAGTTAAAAAAAGTTAGTAAGTTAATTATGAAAGAGGAGAAGAAGGAGTTGGAAGTTTTTATATAAGAATTCAAAATAGGGTTTATAAAGAGAATAAATGGAATTAAAATACGAAGGTAAAAATATAATGTGATTAGAGCGGAAAGTAAAAGAAATATTAAAGGTAAAATTAATTTATGGTTAATAAGAAGTTGAATTAATATTCATTTAGGCACGAATCCTGTAAAAGGAGGTAAACCACCTAAAGATAAAAGGCTTGTGGAAAAGAAGATTATAAAGGAAAATTTTATATATTCTGATTTTATAAGGTCAGAAAAATTAAAGGCTTGAAATATATTAAATATTAAAACAATGGAAGATGAAATGAAGGTATAAAAAAGAAAGTAGATAACTCAGAAGTTGTCTCTAATTGAGATTCTGATTAATATTCAGGATATATGATTGATTGACGAAAAAGCTATAATTTTTCGTAGATATAAGGAATTTAAACCTCCAAAAGCTCCAACTAAAGCTGAAAGGATTCTTGAGAAAATAGTTATTTGGATAAGAGTAGGGTAGATTATGAGACTAGAAATTAAAAATATAGGGGCAACTTTCTGAATAGACATAAGAAGAATAGTCTGAGGTCAGGCTAAACCTTCTATGATTTGTGGGAATCAGAAGTGGAAAGGAGCTCTTCCTAGTTTTAAAAGTAAAGCTGATAGAAGAAGGGGTGATCTTAGTAATGGAAAAGAGAATAACAGGCAACTGGCGAAGATAAGTAATGAGGATCCTAGAGCTTGAATTAAAAAATATTTAAGAGCCCTTTCAGAGAAAAATTGATTTATTTTTAAAGAAATAAGTGGGATGAATGATATTATATTTAGTTCTAATCCAATTCAAGCACCAAATCAAGAAGAGGAAGAGATAACAAATATTATCCTAACAATAAGTAAACTAAGAAAGGGGATAGACGAAGCTGGGAATAACATTTGAAAGAGAGATTTACTCATTCATGGGGTATGAACCCATTAGCTTAGATATTTAGCTTATCTTTCAATAATATAAAATAAATTTGTAATATAGGTAAATACTACATGATTAGCTCTATCAAAGCTACCCTTTTAAATCAGGCACTATATTAAAAATATAAATAGAAAAAGTATAATTAGTTGTTGATAATAACATATATTTGTTGTTATATAAAATTTATTATAATAAATTTAAGAATATATATATATATATATATATATATATATATATATATATATATATATATTATATATAAAA